TCAGGTTTGGCGGGGTAAATACATTAAAAAGGGACAAATTCTAGCGGGCGGTGCGGCTACAGCTGGTGGGGAACTCGCTTTAGGAAAAAATGTCTTAGTAGCTTATATGCCATGGGAAGGTTACAATTTTGAAGACGCAGTACTAATTAGTGAACGTCTGGTCTATGAAGATATTTATACTTCTTTTCACATCCGGAAATATGAAATTCAGACTCATGTAACAAGCCAAGGTCCTGAAAGAATTACTAAGGAGATCCCGCATTTAGAGGCTCATTTACTCCGAAATTTAGACAGAAATGGAATTGTGATGCTGGGATCTTGGATAGAAACAGGTGATATCTTAGTAGGTAAATTAACACCTCAGACAGCGAACGAATCGTCATATGCACCGGAGGATAGATTATTACGAGCTATACTTGGCATTCAGGTATCCACTTCAAAAGAAACTTCTCTAAGACTACCTATAGGTGGAAGGGGTCGAGTTATTGATGTGAGATGGGTCCATAGAAAGGGGGGTTCCAATTATAATCCAGAAAGGATTCGTGTATATATTTCACAGAAACGTGAAATCAAAGTAGGTGATAAAGTAGCTGGAAGGCATGGGAATAAAGGTATAATTTCTAAGATTTTGTCTAGACAAGATATGCCCTATTTGCAAGATGGAATGCCCGTTGATATGGTATTCAACCCATTAGGAGTCCCCTCACGAATGAATGTGGGACAGATATTTGAATGTTCGCTCGGGTTAGCGGGGGATCTGCTAAAGAAACATTATAGAATAGCACCCTTTGATGAGAGATATGAGCAAGAGGCCTCAAGAAAACTAGTGTTTTCTGAATTATATGAAGCCAGTAAGCAAACAAAAAATCCATGGGTATTTGAACCCGAATATCCGGGAAAAAGCAGAATATTTGATGGAAGAACAGGAGATCTTTTTGAACAACCTGTTTTAATAGGAAAGTCCTATATCCTAAAATTAATTCATCAAGTTGATGATAAAATTCATGGACGTTCCAGTGGGCATTACGCACTTGTTACACAACAACCCCTTAGAGGGAGGGCCAAACAAGGGGGACAAAGAGTAGGAGAAATGGAAGTTTGGGCTCTAGAGGGATTTGGTGTTGCTCATATTTTACAAGAGATGCTTACTTATAAATCTGATCATATTAGAGCTCGTCAAGAAGTACTTGGTGCTACGATTATTGGAGCAACAGTACCTAACCCAGAGGGTGCTCCAGAATCTTTTCGATTGCTCGTTCGAGAACTACGATCTTTGTCCCTGGAACTGAATCATTTCCTTGTATCTGAAAAGAACTTCCAGATGAATAGGAAGGAAGCTTGATCTCAATGAATCAGAATTTCGATTCTATGATCGACCAGTATAAACATCAACAACTTCGAATTGGACCAGTTTCCCCTCAACAAATAAGGGCTTGGGCAAAAAAAATTCTACCCAATGGAGAGATAGTTGGAGAGGTTAAAAAACCCTATACTTTTCATTATAAAACCAATAAACCGGAGAAAGATGGATTGTTTTGTGAAAGAATTTCTGGACCCATAAAAAGTGGGATTTGTGCTTGTGGAAATTACCGAGGAATTGGGGCTGAAAAAGAAGACCCGAAATCTTGTGAAGAATGCGGGGTGGAATTTGTTGATTCTCGTATACGAAGGTACCAAATGGGCTACATCAAACTGGCATGTCCAGTGACTCATGTGTGGTATTTGAAACGTCTTCCTAGTTATATTGCGAATCTTTTAGATAAGCCCCTTAGGGAATTAGAGGGCCTAGTATATTGCGATGTGTGATTTGATCAAAATTTTCATTTTACAGATTTGGACTGATAAACTGTCATCTCATTCAATCTGATTGGGATGCCCCTGGCTCTGACATGTATCTTGGGAGGAGGAACATGAAGCTCAGAATTATGGGTGCATTCAAGACTTCAAAATGGAAGGAAAGGGGAATTGATCCATGGTCGATTCCGTAACAGATAATATAGGAATAGTTAGTTATACCTCGTGAAAAAAAAGACTTTTTGTGGAATTATACATTCAATTTCTTTGAGAAAAAAATTCTGTTCAGACAAGTGAATATGGCATGGTTACGGGAGCCTATCTATCGCATATATGCTTCAAGGGATATCATGGCATAACCATCGAGGTGAGTAGGGACCTAAAAAAGATCGAATGGAACAATACAATATATAGACAAATAAATCCTTTACGAGTCCCAAAATATTTCTTTCAGGGGATTCATCATTTGAGGGGAAGTAGACTACTCAAGAATTTCACATTTCCTTTTTTCGTAAACATAAATAAACATAAAAGAAAGTAAAAAAGGTTAGAGTGAAAATAAAAAAGAAAATAAGATAAGAATGAATCAATGAAAGGCTGGTCCTTACTGGGAACTTGAGTAAAGAGTAGCTTTTTGTAGGGTTTTCTCGAACAAAGTTTAAAAAGAAGAAGAACCCCTTTTTTTGGTGTAACTACTTGAGCCGGA